AAAAAACATGTTGATTAGAACAAAATTGGGGAGCAACACGAATTTTCGTTTACCATGGGTAGGGACACTATTGCTGACATACTAACCTCGATACGAAATGCTGACATGAATCGAAGGGGAAGGGTTCGATTGGTATCTACTAAGATTACCGAGAACATTGCTAAAATACTTTTACGAGAGGGTTTTATCGAAAACGTAAGAAAACATCAGGAAGGCAAAAAATCCTTTTTGGTTTTAACCCTACGACATAGAACAAATAGAAAAGGAACATATAGAACTTTTTTAAATTTAAAAAGAATCAGCCGACCCGGTCTGCGAATCTATACTAAATATCAACAAATTCCTAGAATTTTAGGCGGGATGGGGATTGTAATTCTTTCAACTTCTCGAGGTATAATGACAGACCGAGAGGCCCGACTAGAAGGAATCGGCGGAGAAATTTTGTGTTATATATGGTAATCCATCTGATATCTGAATTGTATTCAGAACTCCCCTCTTTTTTGGAAAAAAAAAAAGAAAAAAGACCGGGTTATCTAATAAAACTCCTCCCATCTTACCTTAGTTACTACTTCACGAAGGTTCTACCTGAAATGAAAGAAAAGTTCATGAAGGTTTAATTCCTGAATCACTTCTCAATACTAGTATGCTCCAGGGATTCGTTTAAATTAAAATAATGAAGATCTGATTCTCTGCTATACTTTTCAGGTACTTTTTCAGGTACTTTAAGAAGGATCAAACGTAGCTTTATACATATACTACCAGAGGATCGAGCAAAAATGGAAATGAGTCCTTATGATTCAACCGGAGGGCGTATAATTTGTAGACTCCACAATACAGATTCGAATGATTAGGTACTTCAATATTCCTTTCAGAAGATACAGTTCAACGTTCCAAAATTTCAAGAAACTTTTTTCCAATAAGCGAATTCAGAATTAAATTATAATTAAATTAACGAAAAGGAATAAGAATTATGAAAATAAGGGCTTCTGTTCGTAAAATTTGCGGAAAATGTCGACTAATCCGTAGGAAAGGACGAATTGTCGCAATTTGTTCCAACCCGAGACATAAACAAAGACAGGGATAGTCCTTCTATCCTAAAAGAGACTCACCGATCTTAAAGAAAACAATGAACAAATCAAAATAGAAGATCTATTTTGACATGAAATGGATATATCCATATATCTTTGACTTATCCTTATGAAATTATGGCAAAACCGATACCAAAAGTTGGTTCACGTAAGAATAGGCGCAGTAGTGCACGTAAAAGTGCACGTAGAGTACCAAAGGGAGTTATTCATGTTCAAGCAAGTTTCCACAACACCATTGTTACTGTTACAGATGTACAGGGTCGGGTGATTTCTTGTTCCTCCGCCGGCACTTGTGGATTCAAGGGTAAAAGAAGAGGGACGCCTTTTGCTGCTCAAACCGCAGCAGGAAATGCTATTCGAGCAGTAGTGGATCAAGGTATGCAACGAGCAGAAGTTCTGATAAAGGGTCCTGGTCTCGGAAGAGATGCAGCCTTACGAGCTATTCGTAGAAGTGGTATACTATTAACTTTCGTACGGGATATAACCCCAATGCCACATAATGGTTGTAGACCGCCGAACAAAAGACGTGTATAGAAATAGAAACACTAAAGCACTTTCAAGAGAAATAAAGGATTCATCTGATCAAATAAAATAAAATATCAAATAATAACTATATGGTGCGAGAAAAAGTAAAAGTATCGACTCAGACGCTACAGTGGAAGTGTGTTGAATCAAGAACAGAAAGTAAGCGTCTTTCTTACGGACGCTTTATTCTAGCTCCCCTTATGAAAGGTCAAGCCGACACAATAGGCATTGCGATGCGAAGAGCTTTGCTTGGAGAAATAGAAGGAACATGTATTACACGCGCAAAATCTGAGAAAATACCACATGAATATTCTACCATCGTAGGTATTCAAGAATCAGTACATGAAATTTTAATGAATTTGAAAGAAATTGTATTGCGAAGTAATCTGTACGGAACTCGTAACGCGCTTATTTGTGCCAAGGGTCCGGGGTATGTAACTGCTCAAGATATCATCTTACCGACTTCCGTGGAAATCGTTGATCATACACAGCATATAGCTAGACTAACCGAACCAATGGATTTGTGTATTGAATTACAAATCGAGAGGCATAGAGGATACAGTATAAAAACGAAAAAAAACTTTAACGACGGAAGTTACCCGATAGATGCTGTATTCATGCCCGTTCGAAATGCGAATCATAGTATTCATTCGTATGGGAACGGTAATGAAAAGCAGGAGATACTTTTTTTAGAAATATGGACAAACGGAAGTTTAACTCCTCAAGAAGCACTTCATGAAGCCTCCCGGAATTTGATTGATTTATTTATTCCTTTTTTACATGCAGAAGAAGAAAAAAACTTCAATTTAGAAAACAATCAACACAAGGTTACTTTACCCTTTTTTCCTGTTCATGATAGATTAGCTAAACTAAGAAAAAAGAAAAACGAACTTGCATTGAAATCGATTTTTATTGACCAATTAGAATTGCCTCCTAGGATCTATAATTGTCTCAAAAAGTCCAATATACATACATTATTTGACCTGTTGAATAACAGTCAAGAAGAACTTATGAAAATTGAGCATTTTCGTATAGAAGATGTCAAACAAATATTGGGCATTCTCGAAAAGAAGTAGACAAATTTTTCTAATTTGATTTCCAAAAAAATAAAATGATTTGGAACCTTCAGCACAATCCATCTATTAACACCAGAATTAAATAAATAGATCTAGGGAGAATTCACTTTAACAAGTGACTACTCCCTAGATACGCACGTCAGAATATTTTACAATTGAATCAATTTAAAAAAGACCTAAAGTCAGGGATTTATCAATCGGTAAGGTTGCTCCAATACCCAACCACAGGGCCACTGCGGTACCAATCAAAAAGACGGTTGTCGCTACTGGACGACGAAATGGATTTTGGAACTTATTAACATTTTCCAAAAAGGGTACTGTTAATAATCCTGCGGGCACTGACACCATTAAAAGAACACCCAATAACTTGTTAGGTACTGTACGAAGTATTTGAAATACGGGAAAGAAATACCATTCCGGTAATATTTCCAAAGGAGTTGCAAAAGGATCCGCAGGTTCACCAATCATTGAGGGTTCTAGAACCGCCAAGCCTACGGTACAAGCAATAGTACCGAGAATTACTACTGGAAATATATATAAAAGATCATTGGGCCATGCGGGTTCCCCGTAATAATTATGACCCATACCTTTAGCTAATTTAGCTCTTAATACAGGATCGTTCAAGTCAGGTTTCTTTGTTATTGGGATAGGTGAATTCTTATAGATCCATCCCCCGAAAGAACCGGACATGATAAGTTTTCATCATCCGGCTCGAGCAAGACTGAATCGAATCAAATAACTAAAAATGGATCCATCTAAAATAAATCTATATCTTAAGATTTATATGTTATCCACACATATATGAATGATTCTATATGTAAAAAAAGGAATTCAATTTAATGCTCAATACCCAAGTAAGCGTACAAAGTTGATGCTTTCTGGGCCGTCTCAGCCTTTGCGATCGACCTTTCTCTCCAAAAAATATCGAGAATTTTTACATACAAAGGATTTACTTGTTACTAATATAGTCTAACCTTTGCTCTTCTTTAGATCTCTTGTTTCACTCCGATAGTATAATAAATAAAAAATCGGGTCGATGCAGCGGAAATGAATGCATTTTCATACTATTAAGTAAGAAAGTCAAAATAGTCAAAACAAATTTTTGATTATGCCAAATCACTTATTCGACTGGATCTTACGGAGCCTGCTCCTGCACGACATCACAGGGTCTGATCATAGAAAAGATTCTCTTCAAGCGAACCAGCCTATCCTTCGGGATTTCTCGGTGGTTGGAATAAAGACACATTTGGTTATGAATTCCAATGTAGCAGATAAAGGCATATTTCTGCACGGCGCAATCAATAGTTCAAGTCACACACTCCCATAATCCATTTTATCTTCGGAGAATTTCCTTCAACTATTCATATCATGTCAAATAAATAATAAACTATTGTGGAGTTGAAAGAAAATATCCAAATACATGTCTTATTTTTTTTTTCAATAATCCATATTTGTAGCAGTGAAATACTATTGGCTGTTCCTCCCCCAAGTAATAAGAGAACTAATTGATTACAAATATCTCAAATATTTATGGGCCATATTTTCTATAAAGGACCCGAAATGCCTTGCTTACGTATCATTAGAAAATGCATTAACATAAATACGGCAGTAAGAAGAGGTAATACAAAAGTGTGTAAACTATAAAAACGGGTCAAAGTGGATTGTCCCACACTAGCACTTCCACGTAATAACTCTACCAAAGGCGAGCCTATTACCGGAATAGCTTCCGGCACACCTGTTACAATTTTTACTGCCCAATAACCAATTTGGTCCCGAGGTAAGGAATAACCTGTTACACCAAAGGATGCGGTCAATACAGCCAGAACCACACCTGTAACCCAAGTTAATTCGCGAGGTTTTTTAAAACCACCGGTGAGATAGACACGAAATACATGCAGGATCATCATTAAGACCATCATACTTGCCGACCATCGATGAACTGATCGAATTAACCAGCCAAAGTTAGCTTCAGTCATTATGTATTGAACAGAAGCAAAAGCCTCAGTAACCGTCGGGCGGTAGTAAAACGTCATAGCAAACCCTGTGGCTACTTGGACTAAAAAACAAGTAAGCGTAATTCCTCCTAGACAATAAAAAATGTTAACATGAGGAGGAACATATTTACTAGTTATATCATCTGCAATTGCCTGAATCTCGAGGCGTTCTTCAAACCAATCATAGACTTTATTGAGATAGGTAAACCAATAGGACTCCCCCTCTAAGAACCGTATATGAGAATTTCATCTCGTACAGCTCAAACAAAAACACCCAAATACTGGCTGAAACGGATATATAATAAAAAAGTTTTTAACCTCTTAATCCGTAGATAAAAAAGAGTAAAAATCAGAGGAAATCCGAGAACTCTTTCTGGAGTTATAATGCCAAAAAATCAAGTCGGCGCTTTCGTCTTTATGTCAATCGTTCCAGGCCTCTTGAATCTTCTATTTACCTACTCTTTTCTTTTTCTTTCTTTGCTTTTTTTTTATTTGTATGGAATGTGGATTTCTTCTTTTCTTTTTTATTTATTATTGATAGGAATTATCTTGTTAAGACCCTATGAATCAATTGAAACCTCAGATTCATACTAGAACCACGATGATTCACTAAAACCTTCAAACTAAGTCCAAAAATTCCCTGAGTAAGAACCTTTGAATCATCACTTATTCAATAAATAGGATATAATAACTACAAATATAAACAAAGGCTTGTCCTTTAATCAAAATAAACATAAACGCGAGTTTGAAAGAAGAAAAAACTTTTGATTTCTATTTATAATCGAACTCCTTAACTCTTTCTTTGAATTTTTTTTAGAATCCGGCTGCGAGGTTTGAATATGACGTATGAATCATAGTTCGAATACTTCATTATCCATTTCATATTTTCCGTGCTCCAGATATTAGAATCCCGACGGAGTAAAACTATCTCTATCAAGACAACAGATTCATTTTCTGTACTATCAATAGGATCAATTATAACAAGTCACACACTCATATTCCGGAACTACAGAAACAAATAAATTTCACGGTCGAACTACCAAAGCAGACTGGGATAAAAATCAGAGACCAAAAAGTTTCGCTTTTTAGATTGATAGATTGAAAGGCTAGGATTTCGTGGTTCTTATGAATCTAATTCATTCTAATTCCATCCAGTAAAACAGAAGAATTATAAATCTCCAAAAGAATAGATAGAAATATCGCAAATAGACCCATTGCAACACCCATCAAAGGAGTTGTTCCCCATCCAGGGGCAACTTTACCATATTCCGAATTCAGTGGTTTCAAAAAGTCCCCTACAACAGTTCGTCTTGGACCAGATCTAGAACTACTTTCAACGCTTTGTGTAGCCATAAATCTTATTTTGTATTCAGTGAGATCTGTTGACTTTGTATACCATTCCGTTAAAAATAAACGATCTTATCATAGACCCATCGTGGTCTTGAAGTTATATAATAATGGAAACAGCAACCTTAGTCGCCATCTCTATATCTGGTTTACTTGTAAGTTTTACCGGGTACGCCTTATATACTGCTTTTGGGCAACCCTCTCAACAACTAAGAGATCCGTTCGAGGAACACGGGGACTAGTTGAAGTAATGAGCCCCCCACTCTTGGGGGGCTCATTACTTCAATTGAGATAATGAAAAATCATTTCAGTTTTTTAGTTGGAACTTTAGGCGGGTCTCGAAAAAAGATAGCGAAAAAAATTATCCCTAACGTCGATACTAAGAGGAATGTATAAACCAATGCTTCCATAAATTCGATCGTGGTTTACAATTATAGCTTCCATACCTGTTTATTTGGGATCATCCCCCGGGTAAAGAAAGAGCAAGAGTCAAAGAAAAGGCAGCCATTGAATTTCAATCCAAATTTTTCCAACAACCTATGTCAAAAATAGAAACGCAAAATAACAAAGCAATATTGCATCAGACTGCTTGTCTTTTTGTAGTTGGATCTCCAACTTTTTGGAATGCTCCAAATTCCACTTGAGCATCCAAATCTGGATCAATACCGGCAAAAACATCTCTAAACAGGGTTCTAGCACCATGCCAAATGTGGCCGAAGAAGAAGAGCAGGGCAAACGAAGCATGCCCAAAAGTAAACCAACCCCTTGGACTGCTACGAAAAACGCCGTCGGATTTCAAAGTAGCACGATCTAATTCAAAAATTTCACCCAATTGAGCACGTCTAGCATATTTTTTCACAGTAGCAGGATCGCTATAACTCACTCCATTGAGTTCGCCACCATAAAACTCAACAGTTACACCTACTTGTTCGACACTATACTTCGATTCTGCCCTTCTAAAAGGGACATCGGCTCTAACAATTCCGTCTCCGTCTACCAAAACAACAGGAAATGTTTCAAAAAAAGTAGGCATACGACGTACAAAAAGTTCGCGCCCTTCTTTATCTTTAAAGATAGGGTGTCCTAACCACCCAACAGCAATTCCATCCCCGTTGTCCATTGAACCCGCTCTGAATAATCCTCCTTTTGCCGGATTATTTCCAATGTAATCATAAAAAGCTAACTTTTCGGGAATTTTAGACCAAGCTTCTGATAAACTTTGATTTTCGGCTAGCCCAGCACTAACTCTTCGATAGATTTCTTGCTGGAAGTAGCCCTGATCCCATTGATAACGAGTAGGACCAAATAATTCGATGGGAGTAGTAGCTGAACCATACCACATAGTTCCAGCAACAACAAAAGCTGCAAAAAAGACAGCAGCGATACTACTGGAAAGGACAGTTTCAATATTTCCCATGCGTAATCCTTTGTATAAACGTTGGGGTGGACGGACACTAAGATGGAATAAGCCCGCTAATATGCCCAATGTGCCTGCTGCAATATGATGAGAGGCTATTCCTCCTGGAACAAAAGGATCAAAACCTTCCACACCCCACGCTGGACTTACAGGTTGTACCTTTCCCGTTAGTCCATAAGGATCGGACACCCATATTCCAGGACCAAACAATCCTGTTACATGAAATGCGCCAAAACCAAAGCAAGCCACTCCTGAAAGAAATAAATGAATTCCGAAGATCTTGGGTAAATCCAAAGAAGGTTTTCCTGTGCGCTCATCACAAAAAACTTCTAGATCCCAATACACCCAATGCCAGATAGCTGCCAAGAAGCAAAGGCCCGAAAAGACAATATGTGCTGCGGCCACACCTTCGTAACTCCAAAAACCCGGATTCGTTATAGCCCCCCCTGTAATATTCCAACCGCCCCACGAATTGGTTATTCCTAAACGGGTCATGAAAGGTATAACGAACATACCTTGTCTCCACATTGGATCAAGAACGGGGTCAGAGGGATCAAAAACTGCCAATTCATATAGAGCCATCGAACCGGCCCAACCAGCAACCAGGGCTGTATGCATTATATGAACAGAAAGTAAACGGCCGGGATCATTCAAAACAACAGTATGAACACGATACCAAGGCAAACCCATGGAAATACCCCTTTATCAATGAAAAATAGACACTATGTAACTTTATTGCATTGGACTATGCTATGGGCCTCCCTCCTTTGGAAGGATTTTTCGGAGAAAGAATTAATATTTGCTCTATTCTTTTAGCAATAATGGAAGAATTCAAAAATGAGAAGCAGATCTATTTTATACCCGATAAGTATCAATACGCAATGGGGGATTGATTCCAGTTTCTATGAACAAATGCATCTCATCATTCAAAGGGCCTATTCGTACAAATTTTCTTTCATTTTCATTCATTCTTCTTCCTTTACTTTAGTTTCTGGCCTTATTCTATTCACTCCATTCACTCTATGTATATGAGCCAATATTATACACTCTTGTTATGCTTCCACATCAAAGCTGCGCGACGCCTTTATGTTCCTTTCATGCCCATTGGTGTTCCCAAAGTCCCTTTCCAAGGTCCGGACGATGAAACTAGCATTTGGGTTGATGTATAGTGCGACTTGTCAAATATTTTGGGTGATATGGGATTACCCCGTTCTCTCCCCCGATAGAGATATACTCCGTTTCGCCATTAATTGAATTATCAATTAGTTGTAGCGCGAAGTGCAATGATAGATCCATTTTTTTGGAGGTATCCAGATTACGATTTTCAATTAGAATGATTTATGGTTGGCTTGGTTGGAGCAATAAAATGCAGCATTCAGACTCCGTTTAGAAAAAACCCAACCTAATATATCATATCTGGGATCAACACCTATATCATAAAATTTCATTATGAGTAGCAGGAGCAATTTCAAACTATTAATTCGTCGAATAAAATCAGAAATACGTAAAATCATAAATACGTTAAATATTTGGCGGGCGCCATGAAAGGAATTGGGGGAAAATTGTAGCAAAAAAAAAGACGTGGTATTGGGGCAATTTGTTATATATGTGCAAATAAAAATCGGGCGGATCTTTACTCGGAGTAGAACATAAACCTAAAAATTTTGAATCAAAAAGCCCGTTTAGGAACAAGAAAATGACATCATGATTTGGATTGAATCCTGATGAAAAAGCATATCAACGAAAAGAAAAGTTTATTCCATAAGATTAATAAAATTTTTCTATATTAGAGTATATAAAAAATAGAAAAAGGAGCTCATCTTTAATGGTAAAAATGAAAGAACAAGCTTCTTTGTTAGAAGGAACGCTCTCAAAAACGAGGAATGCCCGAAATCTACACATTGATTTTTTTTACAATTTTTATCGAACCGTATGCATCGAAAGATGCTTATACGGCTCCTAAAGGGTCAATTTTTATCCTAATCAACCGACTTTATCGGCAACGATCACTTTTTTTATGCGACGAGATTGATAGCGAGATCTCGAATAACATTACTGGCATCATGGTATTTCTTAGTATAGAGAATCCCAGTAAGGATCAGTTTTTGTTCATAAACAGTCCTGGCGGAGGGATAATACCCGGAATTGGTATTTTTGATGCTATACAACTTGTCCCCCCCGATGTGCATACAGTAGCCATAGGATTGGCCGCTTCACTGGCATCTTTTATCCTGGTCGGAGGAACAGTTACCAAACGTATGGCATTCCCTCACGCTAGGGTGATGATCCATCAACCGAGGACTGCTTTTATTCCGGATTCCCAACAAACAAGGGAATTTTTCCTGGAAGTGGATGAACTGGCAGCAATGCGCGACGACATCATAGACGTTTATGTACAAAGAACGGGCAAGCCCTCCTGGGTAATATCCCTGGATATGGAACGAGATATTTTTATGTCAGCCGCAGAAGCAAAAGCTTATGGAATTGTTGATGAGATATCGGATTAAGCGATTTGATCTTTAATAAAAAACACCAGCACAAGGGCAAAATTGAAGATTGCGATTTTTTAGTTAATCCGCTTATTCCTTCTTAATAATCTGCTTATTCCTTTTTAAAAATTCCCTTACTTAAAAAGAGAGTAATATACGATTAATCTATTAGTCTATTCCGATTAAGTAAAGATAGTCTATTCCAATTAAGTAAAAAAAATTAGATGGAAAAAAAGTGATTTGGTTAGGATCGATCTAAACCGAACTTTTATGTATAGGATTCAACATGCCAACAATTAAACAACTTATTAGAAACGCAAGACAGCCAATCAGAAATGCCACGAAATCCCCTGCTCTTAGGGGATGTCCTCAGCGTCGAGGAACATGTACGCGGGTGTATGTGCGACTCGTTCAAATCATGGGCTGAGAAAAAAGTTTCTTTTTTCAATATTCATGATCAATACTATAGAATGGGGTTCTTCCCTGCACTAGCTAAAATCAAAGGGATAGATCCACCATATACTTCTATTGTGTATAATTTTTATGGTTTCCGTTGGTGCAAATCCAATCATGAATTTAAGATGAGAACAAATTCCCCATTGGTAGCAAATGCTTATCCATTAAGCGGGGAAAATCCTATTGAAATAAAAAAGCAAAAGGATTATGCTTGCAAGGAACGGACTAACAGGGTCAGCTACCCAGCAAATCTTTATAATTAAATATCGTTACCGTACAAGATAGATCTAGTTGTGAAAGATCTCTTACTGAAAAATTCATGGGGTAGAGCCAAAAAGTGTGAACTGTACAAGTTACCAATAGCATTGATTAAATGAAGAAAGGAGCTCCGGTGTATAGAAGGGACCTCGCCGTTTAAGACCAAACCATAGAAACGATGGAACCCACGATTTAGTTATCCATTTCTATTTACTATTCTTTTAGTTATTATGCGTTTTTTGATCTCTAGGATCAACAAAATTGCTTATTTCTAAGCGAAATGCCTAGAAAAAATCGTGGCCGGGAAGGTTATAGTAGCAAAAGCCATTGGAATTTTTATTTTATACATTGGAACAATCCGTTTTGTTATTAACAGACTAGTAAAGGAAGGGTAAAAGAATAACAGTACGAAACGAAAGACTTAGTTATTCATCAAAGTTTCTTTTATTCAATGACTAGAATTAAACGAGGATATATAGCTCGAAGACGCCGAACAAAAATGCGTTTATTTGCGTCAAGCTTTCGAGGGGCTCATTCAAGACTTACTAAAACTATTAATCAACAGAGAATACGAGCTTTGGCTTCGTCTAATCGGGATAGAAAGAGGAAAAAAAGGGATTTTCGTCGTTTATGGATCACCCGAGTAAATGCAGTAATTCGCGGCATGGGGGTATCCTATAATTATAACCAGCTAATACACAATCTGTATAAAAAAAATTTGCTTCTTAATCGTAAAATACTTGCGCAAATAGCTATATCAAATAAGAACGGTCTTTATATGATTTGCAACAATATTCTTTTTAAGTAGGAATCCCCCGGAATGCTTTAAATTTAATGGAGTTGTGAACTCGGGGAAGGTAGAGTAGAAATTAGTATGATAAAAAATTTTGATCAGGTCATCAAACCAAAATGAGTGAAGCCACTAGATTAAAAAAAGATTTTTTTTCTTACGACACGCCTTTGTTTATTGTCATATTTTTAGAATAAAACACCAGTCCACGTTTGAGGTCGGATTGGAATTTGGATTCAATTGAATTGAAGAGTAAGCCTACTTTTTTCTGGTTCTAAGACGTGTAGTTCTAGCGGTCGACTCGCTTCTCTCAAATCGGTTCTTATTATTAAGATTATTAAGAAAGGGTAACGAAGATAAAATACGAGCTTGTTTTATAGCACGAGTAATTAATCGTTGTTGTTTTAAGGTTAATCTATTTACACGCCTAGATAATATTTTTCCTTGTTCACTAATAAATCGACTAATTAAACCTATGTTTCTATAATCAATTTGGTCCCCCGATTGGATCGGGGGCAAACGCCTACGAAAAGATCGCTTGGATTTACGAAAGAGCCGCTTGGATTTATCCATGATTTGTTTATTCCTTATCTTTAAAACGAATCCTATCCCTATATAAAAATATATATATCAAATCCTATTTTTATATCGGACTAAATTTGAAATTCTAGAATTAATAAATAGGATTTAGGATTTGGTTTGTTCATTTTCTTTTTTTTTTTAATTAATTGTTTATTTCTTTCTTTTTTTTATTTATATTATTCTTTTATATTATTCTATTTCTATAATTAATTATATTATATTATATATATATAATATATATATATATAGAATTCTAATATCTTATAATATCAGAATTATTATTTAATAATTTAGGTTTATAGAAATCAAAATGGACTTTATAAATTCACTCGAAATTGTCTTTAAATTGAGATTTTCTTATATAACTTATATAATAATATTTTCTTCTAAGAATCTTATATAGTTTAAATAATTATCGTTAAAATAATCTAATAGTTTTATTTCATTTTAATAGTATATTATGGAATAGTCCGCATATTTCTTGGAAGGAGCACGTACAGGTAGATCTATTTCTTTATCTCCCCGTGAATTGTATGTTTGTGACAATAAGGACAGAATTTCCTCAATTCCAATCGGTTAGGTGTATTGTGTCGATTTTTTTGAGTAATATATCTGGAAATGCCCGTTGATTTTTTATTAACGCCGTTTCGAACACAAATAGTACATTCCAAAATAATCGTTACTCGAACATCTTTACTTTTGGCCATGAACCCCCTTTGGGTTTTTAATTCACCCCACTATTCTATTTTATTCTATTTTCCAATCAAAAACGAAGAAGAAGAAGAAAGAAAAAAAAAATAGAAGTTAATAACTCAAAATCAAATTATCAAAGAGTTCATTGCATTCCAATCAATTGCAATTAATATAATTATAATAATTATAATAAAGAAAATAGTAAATCAATATAGAATAAATTATAGTAAATAATAAGTAATACAATGATTTCTAACTCTATTTAGAGTCACAGTACAGTATTTCAGTTAATTATCTTGTAGAATACTGTTACCCTCGCCACATTTCCCTTTTCCCTCTACTAGTAATTGTCTTGGAACCTGAACCCAAGTTTCGGTGAGGTTGAATTCACTTTTTTCTTCCCCCCACCCCTTCCTTTCTTCCTTCTATCTAATTATAAAAAACTCAAAAAAGAAAAAATACAGGGTTAGTCACAAATATTTGATTGTATTACTAATTTGCTTCACCTCTTCCTACGGAAATAACTAGAAGGAAAAAAAAGGAAATGTCAACGCATCGGGAAAAAAACGATTGATCTCTATCAATAAACCTGCTAAAGAACCAAACCATAGAGCACTTAGTACCGGTGCTACGGAAAGATATGTTTTTAGATTTCGCATTTTAAATCCTCCTTCTTTCTTGTATTCCATACATTATCGTAATACATATATAATCTGTAGTTAAGGACGCTTTTTTTGTTTATTTGGACGCGGAATCCCTACTTTAAAATTCAAATTGAAATGTACAACGATTCGATAAATAATATTTTCTTTTTCTTAAAACAGAAAAAAAGGTCCGTTTTCGCCTGAGAAATTCGCTCGAAAAAGATTTCTATTTATATATATATCTATTATTATAATATATGGTACTATATTATATTATATGATATATGAGTAATATGAGTATATGAAAAAACAAAAAAAGGAAAAGGTAAGATCGATTTTTTATATCGATATATAAAAAAAATACATAAAAAATAAAAGAAGGGTGTGGAAAACAAAACAAGGATTCTCTAAAATGACACTGTAGACCCATTCAAAGGGATGTAGCGCAGCTTGGTAGCGCGTTTGTTTTGGGTACAAAATGCCGCGGGTTCAAATCCTGTCATCCCTACCTATTACTTCGTCTCTGAGCAGTAAAAAGGGAGCTATTTTAGATCGAGTAAAAAAAATTGATATAATTAGAGCATATTATATAGGTATGCAAGAAGCCCTGGGGTTATAAAAAGAATACTCTTGTTTACTTCCATTATGATAAGAAAGCGCTCTTAGTTCAGTTCGGTAGAACGTGGGTCTCCAAAACCCAATGTCGTAGGTTCAAATCCTACAGGGCGTGATTCCGCTCTTGTTAGGTCGAAAATTACACCAAACTGAAATAATTGACCAGCAATCTGAAAGGGGCCCCCCTTTTTTTTTCATTTCATTTATTTAGTTAAATTAAAAGAAAATGAAAAGGGTCGGTCAAAAAAAGAGATGACCCATGAATCAAAGGTCCAATTGATCACCCCGCCTGTATTGTAAATATGCAGTTACGAATAATCCAGCCAAAGTAATAGGAATTAGACCTAAGACGATTCCAAATAGAAAAACTTCAATCATTTCAATTTTTTTTTTTCAAAAGGTAAAAAGAGAGGTAATATCGATCCCTAAATATTAATCCGTATTGCCCTCAATGACCCCTAAATTCGTAATTTACGCGGTAAATAACTATAGAAGATTTGGAATAGGGCAAAAAGCTTTTTTTATGAATTGTTCGTTCACTAAATTCCTTTTCAAATAAGTCGTATCTTACTCAGACCGATAAATAAAATTGAGGTTATAGTTAAAGCCGCTAGTAAAAACCCGAAATAACTAGTTATAGTAGGCATGAAGGAGCTAAATGAAATATGTTTTTCTTAGACATACATATGTTTAAAAAGCACTTCCCTAAGTTTCCTTCTAGACAATATTCAAAAAAAAGGAGCAGCAGGGGTAGAAAAGAAAAAACGAAATTCATCATCTTTAATTTCTACTGCCCATTCGGTGATTATGAATCAACGCAACAGATTCATTGGTAAGATCTTGATTCAATTTGAGTGTAAACTAATACTAAAAAAAAAATAAAGAATCCATCTAATAATAACTCTATCATGGAACTTCCTTCAAAAAATGTAATTTTTTTTAATCAAAATATGGAAGAAGAAGAAAATTGGAAAATCGTTTCTTTGATTGTTTTTGTATTGTCTCGAATTCATATTCCATTTTTTT